ACAAAGGTTCCAGAAGATGTTAATGGTAAGCAAGAAGATTGTTTACGAAGAAACAACAAGAAAAATTCATATTCTGATACATAAGAGTTATATAGGAATCGAAATAGTCTTTTATTTTTTTTTTTCAAAAGAAAAATCGATTTCATTGAAGTAATAAGACTATTCCAATTCGAATAGTAGTTGAGAAAGAATCGCAATAAATGCAAAGATGGAACATCTTTGATCCGGTATTGAAGGAGTTGAACCAAGATTTCAAAATGGATAGGATAGGGTATTTCTATATGTGATAGATAATGTAAATGCAAAAATTTGTCTTCTAAAAAGGGAAATATTGAATGAATAGATCGTAAATTCTGAAACTTTGGTGTTTCTTTTTCTTTCGGACAAGATAATTCTCGTAGCGAGAATGGGATTTCTACAACGATCGCAAACCCCTCAGATAGAATCTGAGAATAAAACTCAGAATAAAAAAAATTGTTGTAATCCAACAATCGATCTTGGTTAGGATGATTAACCGAGTTAATCCAAAAATTCTGCTGATACATTCGAATAATTAAACGTTTCACAAGTAGTGAACTAAATTTCTTGTTATTACAACTAACAATTTCCACAGGTTCGGAACCTTTTAATCCATAATCATGGGCAAATGCATAAATATACTCCTGAAAGAGAAGTGGGTAAACGAAGTATTGTTGACGAGATTTCTGTTTTTCTGAATACCCTTCCAATTTTTCCATTTGTATTTCTACTTGAATCAGAAAGAAGAAGCATTTCTCGGTTTCTCAAATGATGATACATAGTGCAATATGGTCAAAACAGGGTGTTGCATTTTTTAATACAAACCCTGGAAAGAAAAGGAATCTAATCCACAGATCTTTTCCTTTTCTATCCAATTAGTTTATGTTTGTTCTAATTACAAAAGAGAACAAATCTTTTATTTAGAGAACAAATCTTTTATTTTTGCAGGCCAATCGCTCTTTTGACTTTGGAATCCAGTCTCTTTATCAATATACTGCTTCTTTTACACATTTAATCCATAACATCCCTTTTCAATCCATAATCAAGAATAATTAGGATTTCTAAAAAAAAAAAAAAATAAAGGGTCCGTTCATAGGAAAACCCAACCTTTCCCCGCATCAGGCACTAATCTATTTTTAACGTCTAATTAGATCGGGGAATCATTTCAATTAAGAAGTTAAGCTCGTTGCTTTTTATTTTACCAGAATTGGAGCCAGGCTCTATCCATTTATTCACTAGACCCAGAAAATCGGAATTTTTTATTCCATTCCAAAAATCAAAAATAAGAAATTGATTTTATTACGACATGCTATTTTTTCCATTCATTACCCTTGAGGATCAGTCGTGGTCTTCTAGACTCTACCAAGAGTCTGGACGAATTTGTTGCTTCATCCAAATGTGTAAAAGATCATAGTCGCACTTAAAAGCCGAGTACTCTACCATTGAGTTAGCAACCCAGATAAAATAGGATCTTAGATACGATCGAAACCCAAAAATCAATGGAATTACACCGCACGCTCCTGTCAAAACATTGAACTAGCAAAACATTAAAAGAAAGATTTTATCGCCCATTAAAAACACTCAAATGCCAAAATGAACAGGTCCGGCTAAATTTCACTAAGGTTAAAAAAGGAGCGGCCCCAATCACGATAGCAAAATTGTCATTTTTTTAGCAATTTAGATTTCTTTATATAAAGAAATCTTGTATGAGAGTACATGCAAGAGGGACAACCCTATCATTTGAGCGAAGTGTAGACAGAAAAACCTAATATGGAGTGAGGATAAAGAGACCTATCTATCTACAAATTCTATTTGTTCAATAGACCTTTGTCAATGGAAATACAATGGTAAGAAAACAAATTAGATAGAAAAAGTAAATAAAATAAGGGCTTATGTTGGATTGGCACGACATAAATCCAGTCAAAAATAGGACTAAGAAAGAGGCAAATTGTGTCTAAATAATTAGACAACGAGGGATACTAGTGATCCTCTCCTACTTTTTTATTCATTTAGTTCTTCAATTAACTCAAAGTTCCTTCTTTTTCTTTAAAGAATTCTGCCTTCCTTAAAATATCATAAACAGTTCTTGTAGGTTGAGCACCCTTTTCAAGGAAATAGAGAATAGCTGGAACATTTAAACAAGTTTGATTCTTTATCGGATCATAAAAACCCACTTTTCGAAGATCTCTTCCTTCTCTTCGAGATCGAACATCAATTGCAACGATTCGATAGACAGCTTATTGGGATAGATGTAGCTAAACAATGCCCCCCCTAGAAACGTATAGGAGGTTTTCTCCTCATACGGCTCGAGAAAAAGATTCGAATTTCTGTCTATAATACAAGTAGATAGAAATTAGACTATGACTTGCATTAATTTCCTTACAGAAAAACAAATTTCATTTATACTCATGACTCAAGTTGGTTAATTTTGACTGACAGACTTAAAAGGAAAAATCCTTCCTAATTTTTTGAGTCGTCTCTAAACTCTTTTCTTTGTCTCATCTCGAACGAATTGACTTTTATTCCTTATTCTGATCCAATTCTATTGTTGAGACAATTGAAAATCGCGTTTACTTGTTCCGGAATTCTTTATCTTTGATTTGTGAAATCCTTGGGTTTAGACATTACTTCGGGAATTCCTATTCTTTTTTCTTTCAAAAGAGTAGCAACATACCCTTTTTTTCTTATTTCCTTCGATAAAGCATTTCCCTCTTCTATAGAAATCGAATATGGGCGATTGATTCTGATAGACTTTTAATTGAAAGAGTTTTTCCAATCTTCCAAAATTGGACTTTCCTCTTATTTTAACCTTTCAATTTCTATATTAAGGATAGACTGACAAAGTTGGCCTAATTTATTAGTTTTCACTAACCCTAGATTCTTTCCCTTGATAAAAAATCAATTCTGTCCTCTCGAGCTCCATCGTGTACTATTTACTTACAAACAACCAAACAACCCAGCGCAAATTTGGTTCGGGACGAATAGAACAGACTATGTCGAGCCAAGAGCATTTTCATTACTATGGAAAATGATGGATAACAAAATCCACAATCGATCATGTCCTTCAAGTCGCACGTTGCTTTCTACCACATCGTTTTAAACGAAGTTTTACCATAACAAACATTCCTCTAATTTCATTGCAAAGTGGTATAGGGAATTGATCCAATATGGATGGGATCATGAATAGTCATTGGTTTAGTTTAGTTTTTTGTATACTAATTCAAACTTGCTATCTATGTAGAAATATGGATAAAAGAAATAAGTATTTATCGGGGAAAACTCCGCAAAGATCCAATTTATTTAAACCCATATTCTATCATATGAAGGAAACATAGTTCGAAAAAGACGAATAAACAAGTTTGCTTAAGACTTTTTTTTTATTGAATTTCCATCCTCAACAGAGGACTCGAGATGGTCAATCCTGAAATGAGAAGCGAAGGATCGACTCTTCTCCAACAAATAAACTATCAACCTCAAAAAAAGTTTAATTAATTTAATTACTATATTAGAATTAGATTAGCAATATATTTTTTCCATAACAAAAACAATTAACTATTAACTAAATAAACTATTCCAATGAAAAGATTGAAAGTTTTTTGGTAGTTATAGAATTCTCGTACTTCTCGAATACCAAAAGAGGGAAAAAAATGAAGTAAAAAAAAACACATTTCGTGTAAAGTCAAATTAAGGCCTTTGCTTTTACTTATAGCATTCTTTCTTTTACCTAAAAGAAGCAACTCCAAATCAAAAATCAGGAGAAGTATGATTTTTTGAATCCATTCTATCCAACGAACAGTTCTTACCTTATCCTTACCAGAATGGATCATTCTGGATATTTAAAGAATCGCAGATCGAGATGGTTTTCGCTTAACCAAAGAGGGGCCCTTTTTACTAAATAATACAACAAAAATCTATCTCTATCATAAAGGGATAGGTCTCATTTTTTATACAGTGTTTTACGTCAAGTTTAAAAATTTTTCAATTAATTCGAAAGCCGAGTAGACAGAATATATGAATTTCTCTCTAATCCTCACATTCCATTGATTTAGAAATGGATATTTGCAAATCAGATAATATCTAAAATACAAAAATGGAGTTCCTATCCATAGAATAGAAACCCTTTTTCTTTTTTCGCAAGCCGATCTTGGTCAAAAGTTTTAAGACCTGTGCTGAAACTAAAAACTTCCTATTCTTTAATCTGGCCATGAAATATAGAATTAGGATACCCCCTTTATTTTCTTTTTATTTACTTACTTTAGTTCTTTAGTTCGGGAAAAATAAATAGGGGGTCCTTCTTTTCTTTCACATTAGATGTCAAATGTATCATGTAAGAATTCCCCCTTCATGGATATGGAGCATAAAGTTTATCTAAGAAGTTCGAATTTCAAAACACATATGAGTAATGAGTAGTAGTAGGGGCATATCCTGAATGTGACTGATAGACCCAATTTTTCATGAAAATAAAGATATTCAATTTGACTGGACTTGACACTTGATTATGTTTTCTGAGAAAGAAAAAGAATGCTTAGAAATGCATCTAATCTAAGAGTTCATAAGAGATAATTATTCTCTTTAATAAACTTTCTTTTGTCTCGTGTGGGGTACAATATGATTTCATCTTTCGTTTCATCAGAAAAAATCTGGGACGGAAGGATTCGAACCTCCGAGTAACGGGACCAAAACCCGCTGCCTTACCACTTGGCCACGCCCCATTTCTGGTTTTATGCGACACTAATAAACACTATTATGTTTATTTGTTATTCGTCAATCCCACTTCAATTACATAAAAAATGAGGGATACTCTCTTGCTAGGATTCTAGACATGCGGATAATATAATATAGAATCCAAAAAATGCATTGATCATTACATGGAATTCTATTAAGATATTATATGAAATAAGATATTATATGAAAGTCGAATTTCTTCCATTCTCATTTGAGAGTGCGAATACAAGGAGGTATTTTGCGTTTGGGAAAGTCCGAAGAAAAAAGGATTTTGAACCCGCCTTTTCTTTTTTCCCTTAGAAAAATAACTCAATCAAAATCCAATTATCTACTCTACAAGAACGAAATGCTTGTTATGCCTAATATACTTAGTTTAACCTGTATCTGTTTTAATTCTGTTCTTTATCCGACTAGTTTTTTCTTCGCCAAATTGCCCGAAGCTTATGCCATTTTCAACCCAATCGTGGATTTTATGCCTGTCATACCTATACTCTTTTTTCTATTAGCCTTTGTTTGGCAAGCTGCTGTAAGTTTTCGATGAAATCTTTACTACTCTGTTCTGTCTGCCAAATTGAATGATGTATTCATTCCAAAAAAATTCTAAAAATGAATAAAAGCCGAGAAGTCTTATATTATGAACCTTCGATTCTAAAATTCTAATTCTTCTACATTGAATGTATAGCTGCAGCAATAAATTGGGATCCGCCTTTCTACCCCACCCCCTGCACCTACGTTGAGCAGGTACCTTTAGGTACCCACACAATACCTAACCTAATTTTTGATATTGATAAGAGTGCTTATTATAAATCAATTCTTGCAATTTTTTTCCAGAATTGATTTTTGCATTTTTAGGTGTAAAAATAAACAAAACCCATCCTAGTGGATCTGTGTGGTAAGGAAAAACGGGTAATCTATTCCTTAAAAAAAAATCTTGGAGATTATGTAATGCTTACTCTCAAACTTTTTGTTTATACAGTAGTGATATTCTTTGTTTCCCTCTTTATCTTTGGATTCTTATCTAATGACCCAGGACGTAATCCTGGGCGTGAGGAGTAAAAATCCAAATTTTTTTGGAATTTTTTCTTACAAATTGGATTTGTTTCGTACATTTATCTATGAGAAAATCCGGGGGTCAGAATTCCTTCCAATTCGAAAGTCCCAAATGATCCGAGGGGGCGGAAAGAGAGGGATTCGAACCCTCGGTACAAAAAAATTGTACAACGGATTAGCAATCCGCCGCTTTAGTCCACTCAGCCATCTCTCCCCGTTCCAAATCGAAAGGTTTCCGTGATATGACAGAGGCAAGAAATAACGATTGCAAAAAATCCTTACTTTTTCTTTCAAAAGTCCATAAAAATTATATTGCCAATTCCATTTTAATTATATTCTTTTTTCTTAATGTTAATAAAAAAAAGAAGAAAATTCTTGTTTTTTCTTTCTAAAATTCGATATTGGCTGAGAAACAATCAGATAGATTTTCTCTTCAGCGGGCATTTTCATATAGGACTTGTTATAATAAAACAAGCAGGTTATATAAAAAATCAAAAACTCTTTTTTCGATTATTTATAAACAAAACAAAAAGGGTTCTTATCAAACCCACCATAAAATTGGAAAGAAAGATAAAGTAAGTAGACCTGACTCCTTGAATGATGCCTCTATCCACTATTCTGATATATAAATTCGATGTAGATGAAATTGTATAAGCGGATTTTTTGTATTTCCTTAGACTTAGACCGCGCAAGGCAAGAATTTTTCGCTATTTACGATTTCATATTCTTGTTACTAGATGTTCTATAGGAATAAGAAGAAATCGCAACTCCTTTCCGCTACACATAAAAATTGATTTCGAAAGTCAATTTTTTTTTTTCAATATCTTTCTTTTTTTTTTCAGAATCCAATTTTTGTTCTTCCACCCATGCAATAGAGAGCGAGTGGGAAAAGAGGGGTTACTTTTATTTTCATTTTTCCTTAAAAGATAGGCTTTGAAATAGGAGTCATGGAATAATGCTGAATTCAAATGTTTATTTCTATAGTATAAGAAAAACTAATCGAATCAAATTCATGGATTTACCACGACCTCGGTTGTGACCCCATAGATAAAAATGCAAAATTTCTATCTTCGAGACCTTTGAAAAAGGGCATTGAACGAGAAAGAAATCGTCCACAGATAATCAAACTATCGTATGCCTTGGAAGTGATATGAGGTGCTCGGAAATGGTTGAAGTAATTGAATAGGAGGATCACTATGACTATAGCCCTTGGTAGAGTTACTAAAGAAGAAAATGATCTATTTGATATTATGGACGACTGGTTACGAAGGGACCGTTTCGTTTTTGTAGGATGGTCCGGCCTATTGCTCTTTCCTTGTGCTTATTTCGCTTTAGGGGGTTGGTTTACAGGGACAACTTTTGTAACTTCTTGGTATACCCATGGATTGGCTAGTTCCTATTTGGAAGGTTGTAATTTCTTAACCGCGGCAGTTTCCACCCCTGCCAATAGTTTAGCACACTCTTTGTTGCTACTATGGGGCCCGGAAGCGCAAGGGGATTTTACTCGTTGGTGTCAATTAGGCGGTCTGTGGACTTTTGTCGCTCTCCATGGGGCTTTTGCACTAATAGGTTTCATGTTACGTCAATTTGAACTTGCTCGGTCTGTTCAATTGCGGCCTTATAATGCAATTTCATTCTCTGCTCCAATCGCTGTTTTTGTTTCCGTATTCCTTATTTATCCACTGGGGCAATCTGGTTGGTTCTTTG